GATTGAATTGAATGAAGAAAGGAATTCCAATAACTCCAATGAACAAAGTAAATATACCCAGTACAAGCATAGGAAATAGCATAGTATTGTCTGACTCATGAGGATACGAAAAAGTGTTTTTAGTACCAAAATTTGGAATAGTAATAAAAGGCGCCACCATACTTCTTACATTCGTATTAATACAATATTTCTTTTTATAAAAAAAAGAAGTCTTTTCATTATTATTCATTGTTAATAAAGGTACTAAGCGAAAATTTGTTTTAATCTTCTTTTGCCCCTCGCTACCCCATAAAGATATTGAATAGACCGAATTATTTTTTTTGCCACTGTAAGTTTGAAACTGAACATTTAAATGGCCCTCAAAAGTTAGTAAATAAATCCGAAACATATAAAATGCGGTTAATCCCGCTGTGGAACAAGCTATTATTGCAAAAATGGGTGAATACAACCAACTATCAGCAAGAATTTCATCTTTTGACCAAAAACAGCCAAGAGGTGGAATACCACAAAGAGAAAGTGTACCTAATAAAAAAGATGTTTTTGTAATTGGTACGTGTTTTCTTAAACCTCCCATAAGAACCAGATTCTGGCTTTTATTTGGGGAATATCCAACAATAGTTTCCATCGAATGAATAATGGATCCAGATCCTAAAAACAACAGCGCTTTAGAATAAGCATGAGTAATCAAATGAAACAAAGCAGTTCGATAAGACCCCATACCTAGAGCCAACATCATATAACCCAATTGAGACATTGTAGAATATGCTAAACCTCTCTTAATATCTTTTTGGGCAAGAGCTAAAGTAGCGCCGAAAAGTAATGTTATTATACCTATAAAAGCTATTAGATTCATTATGTAAGGTATAACTATGAAAAGCGGAAGTAGCCGAGCTACAAGAAAAATCCCGGCTGCGACCATAGTAGCGGCATGGATAAGAGCTGATATAGGGGTAGGTCCTTCCATAGCATCAGGTAACCATACATGAAGAGGAAATTGGGCAGATTTAGCAATTGCACCAGAAAATAATAGAAAGGCACACAAAGTAACAAATAAAAAATTCACTTGATTATTAGAAACCAAGTCATTGAATATTTCAAACAAATCCCGAAATTCTAAACTTCCCGTTATCCAATAAAAACCTAAAATTCCTAATAATAAACCAAAATCCCCCACGCGATTAGTTATAAACGCTTTTTGACAAGCATTCGCGGCAGTAGGTCGTGTGAACCAAAAACCTATTAATAAATACGAACACATTCCAACCAATTCCCAAAAAAAATAAATTTGTATCATATTCGAACTAGTAACTAATCCCACCATTGAAGTATTGAAAAAACTCATATAAGCAAAAAATCTCAAATATCCCTGATCATGAGACATATAATTGTCACTATAAATAAGAACCATAATTCCAACAGTAGTAATTAAGATTAACATAATAGAAGTAAGAGGGTCAATCAAATATCCAACTTCTAACGAAAAGTCATTATTGATAGTCCAAGACCATACAGATAGATAAATAGAAGGGTTATTTATTTGTTGAATAGATAGATAGATTGAAAAAATCATAACTATACTTAACAATAAAACACTAGGAAAAAGCCATATACGGCGCAAATTTTTTGTTGCCGTTGGAAATAGTAGAAGTCCTACTCCGATTAATATTGGAACTGGAAGTGGAATAAAAGGTATAAGCCACGAATACTGATATGTAGATTCCATAAAAATAAATAAAATTTTTTTTATCTTAATTAATTTTTTCTGATTTACCGGTTATTATTTATTTTGAAATGAAAGGAATCAGTTAATAAAAAATGAAAATATACAAAATATAGAATTTTCTAGTCTAAATTATTCTGAATCTTTTTCAACTCTTTGAAATATTATATTGACAAAGTAAGAGGTTAAAATAGGTCAAATGATATGATTCCTTTATTTTAATTGAAAAAGAAAAAAGTACTTTACTTTAATTATATTAATTATATTAAAATATATTACAATTCACTTTTCGGAATTAAATATTTAATTCTAATTTTTGAATGGCAGTTCCAAAAAAACGTACTTCTATATCAAAAAAACGGATTCGTAAAAATATTTGGAAAAAGAAAGGATATTGGGCAGCATTAAAAGCTTTTTCTTTAGGTAAATCTCTTTCTACAAGAAATTCAAAAAGTTTTTTTTATACGCCAAATAAATAATCCAAAATTTGAATCATCTTTATTGTTCTGACTCGAAAAAAAAATCAGTCTAATTTTGAATTTACAACTCGAAAACTTCGAAATACATTAGAAAAAAAATTTTATTAGAATTCTAATAATTATAATAATACTTCACTTTACTTTATATATTTCTATTATTTATATATTTATTCCTTTTAAAATATAATAAAAAAAAAAAATGACAAATTCTATTAGATAGAAATCTATAAAAAAATATATAAACTAAAATCAAAAATGTCCAAAGATTTATAAAAGGACAAATTTATATTCTTAAATGTTTTGTTTTGAACTGATCAACATCAACAACAATAACAATATAATATTAAATTCAATTTGTTTCCTTTTTTATAATAAAACTTTTTTATAATAAAATAAGAATTTCTTTGTCTACTCTTTTGAATATGCTTTCTCATTTTTAGGATGGGGAAAATAAGAATCCCCATCAATTCGATAATAAAAACGAATTCTCTTTTATTTCTATAATTTTTCTATTATTTTATACTATTTAAATTTGAAATATTTCTTAGACTAACATATAAATTAGAGTATAGAAGGGCATATAATTTGTAGTCAAAACTAAGAGGTTGTTGAAACTCATTAATAAAGAACGTTTTTGATGCTATCTATGAATTAAAGTCATAACTATCAAGTAAGTTATAACAATTAGATTTTATTCAAGCATAAAATAATAAACTTTTAAAAACACCATTGTTAAATTAAATAAAAGGACCCTCTAATAAAAAAATAGACAAGTGGACGATTGAATAAAAATAGGTTGTTAGGTTATTATGATTTCGAACAAGCCGCTATGGTGAAATCGGTAGACACGCTGCTCTTAGGAAGCAGTGCTAGAGCATCTCGGTTCGAGTCCGAGTAGCGGCATGGCATTTTCTAAAAAGTCAAAAAGGAAATCCTATACTGAATTCAATTCCCGATTTCTATTATTATCCTATAATTGAGAAACTTTTTTATGATATTTTCAACTTTAGAGCATATATTACTTCATATATCCTTTTCGGTGGTTTCAATTGTAATTACAATTCAATTGATAACCTTGTTAGTCGATGAAATCATAGGACTATATGATTCCTCCGAAAAAGGGATGGTAGCGACTTTTTGCTGTATAACAGGATTATTAGTTACTCGTTGGATTTATTGGGGACATTTACCATTAAGTAATTTATATGAATCATTACTCTTTCTTTCATGGAGTTTCTCCATTATTTATATGGTTCCCCTTTTTAAAAAATATAAAAACTATTTCAATGTAAACGTAATAACCGCGCCGAGTGTTAATTTTACCCAAGGTTTTGCTACTTCGGGTCTTTTAAATGAAATGAATCAATCCGAAATATTAGTACCCGCTCTTCAATCCCATTGGTTAATGATGCACGTAAGTATGATGGTATTGAGCTATGCAGCTCTTTTATGCGGATCATTATTATCACTAGCTCTTCTAGTCATTACATTTCGAAAATTCATAAGAATTCTAAGTCAAAGTAATAATTTAGTAAATGAGTCTTTTTCTTGGAGCGAGATTGAATACGTGAGAGAAAAAAAAAATATTTTACAAAAGACTTCTTTTCTTTCTTCTAGGAATTATTACAGGTTTCAATTGGTTCAACAATTGGATCTTTGGAGTTATCGTATTATTAGTCTAGGGTTTACCTTTTTAACCATAGGTATTCTTTCAGGCGCAGTATGGGCTAATGAAGCATGGGGATCCTATTGGAATTGGGATCCAAAGGAGACTTGGGCATTTATTACTTGGACCGTATTTGCAATTTATTTACATACTAGAACAAATAAAAATTTTGAAAGTGTAAATTCCGCAATTGTAGCCTCGATAGGCTTTCTTATAATTTGGGTATGCTATTTTGGGGTTAATTTATTAGGAATAGGGTTGCATAGTTATGGTTTATTTCCTAATTGAAGAAAGGACCTGACAAATACAAAATAAACATAGGACAGCATAAGTGTATATACGACAACTTCGTGTAATCCAGTGCGAACCCGAACCCTTTAATGGAAATGAAGTAATTCAAAGAGTTCGCGCTGGATTACACACCTGATTAGAATATAATTCTAATTTATTTTACTCAAACTTAAGAGAAGAAAAAGAACTTCTTTTTAATTTTCAAATCATAATCATAGGATTTCCCTTTGATTTTTTGGTTACTCACAAAAACTATGGATAAAAATAATTAGATAAAAGAGCTTCAACTTTATCAACGGATAGTGAAAAAACGAAATCCGGATAAATACCAATAGCTATTATGGGTAAAAAAATACAGATCGAAACAAATAATTCTCGCGGTCCAGAATCAACAAAATAAGAGTTTGGTGCATTAAAAAGCCTATATCCATAGAACATCTGTCGTAACATAGATAATGAATAAATAGGAGTTAATATGATTCCAATTGCCATTACCAAAGTAATGAATATTTTTGTCATTAAAAGAAATTTTTGGCTAGTAAGTATTCCTAAAAATACTAAAAATTCTGCAATAAAACCGCTCATGCCCGGTAATGCAAGAGAAGCCATTGATAAGATACTGAAAGTTGTAAATATTTTTGGAATTGTGATAGCCATTCCGCCCATTTCATCGAGATAAACAAGACGTATTCTATCATAACTCGTTCCTGCCAAGAAAAAAAGCGCGGCGCCAATAAAGCCGTGAGATATTATTTGTAAAATGGCTCCATTGAGTCCTGTATCGCTTATAGAACTAAGTCCGATAATTATGAAACCCATATGAGATACAGAGGAATAGGCTATTCTTTTTTTTAAATTACGTTGCCCCGGAGATGTTAAAGCTGCATAGATTATTTGAATTGTGCCGACTATGATTAACCAAGGAGAAAATATAGAATGGGCATGGGGTAATAATTCCATATTGAATCGAACTAATCCATACGCCCCCATCTTTAATAAGATTCCAGCTAGAAGCATACAAGTACTGTAATGTGCCTCTCCATGAGTGTCCGGTAACCATGTATGTAAGGGTATAATCGGCGATTTGACAGCAAAAGCAATAAAAAATCCAATATAGAATAGCATTTCGAGTGCTACAGGATACGATTGATTAGCTGATGTTTCAAAATTTAATGTTGGTTCATTAGAACCATATAAACAAACACCTAGAATTCCCATTAATAAAAAAGCGGAACTTCCTGCAGTATACAAAATAAATTTTGTAGCTGAATACAAACGTTTCTTTCCTCCCCACATAGATAGAAGTAGATAAACTGGAATTAATTCTAATTCCCACATGATGAAAAAAAGTAAAAGGTCTTGAGAAGAAAATGGTCCTATTTGACCGCTATACATTGCTAACATCAGAAAATGGAATAATCGGCACTCTCGAGTAACTGGCCGAGCCGCTAGGGTAGCTAAAGTCGTGATAAACCCCGTCAACAAAATGGGTCCTATAGAAATTCCATCTATTCCCAACCTCCAAGAAAAATTTAAAAAATCGATCCATTTATAATCCTCTGTGAGTTGGATTAATGGATCGTCCAATTGGAAATAATAACCGAATGCATAGGTTATTAGAAGGAGTTCTATTATACATATACAAAGAGTATACCACCTAATTACCTTATTTCCTCTATGGGGAAGAAAGAAAATTAGGGAACCCGCAAATATTGGAAAAACTACAATTATCGTTAACCAAGGAAAATAATTCATGGTAAAAACAAGATACACTTGGACCAGAAAAATAGACTAGAAAAACCCGTTCTCAAAAAAATATATTATTTTGAGCGCGGGTTTTTGTCGATAAAAGTAAAAAAAAAAGGGAATTGTATTCAAGCAAGTAGGGTTTTTTTGAACGTATTAATAAGCTAGACCCATGCTTCGAGTTGTTTCATGCCACAAATAAACTCGAACACTCAAGAAATCCGTCGGGCAGGCGGATTCACATCTCTTACAACCCACACAGTCCTCCGTTCTTGGAGCAGAAGCAATTTGCTTAGCTTTACACCCGTCCCAAGGTATCATTTCTAATACATCTGTGGGGCAGGCTCGGACACATTGAGTACACCCTATACACGTATCATAAATCTTTACTGAATGTGACATTGGATTTATAATTGTTTTTAATCAGAAATTTTCGATCTAGTAAATTTTGATTTTGAAATGAATCATATATAATGAATCATATATTTAGATACCAGATGAATCAATGATTCAGATTTACCAGAATTATTCTAATCAATCTACTTCCAGATCGAGTCATGTGAGAGAGCTAAGATCCTTTGATTTCTTATATTATATTTTCGCAAACCTGATCATACATTATGTATAATATACACTAATTAGAATTTAGGAATATTCTAATTTCTATAGTTAATACTACGTATCAGTGATACTACTTATTCAACAAATTCGATTGGTTGATACGAGTTGATTTTCTGTTACGATAAATTGACGAAACAATAGCTGGTCCAATAGCTGCTTCAGCCGCTGCAATGGCTATAACAAAAATGGAGAAAATATTTCCTTTTAATTGGCGACTATCAAAAAAATCCGAAAATGTTACGAAATTCATATTAACCGCATTCAGTATAAGTTCAAGACACATAAGAGCTCTAACCATATTTCGGCTGGTGATCAATCCATAGATACCGATAGAAAATAAGTAGGCACTCAAAACAAGTACATGTTCGAGCATCATTGACCAACTCCTTAATCAATTTCAATTCATTTCAATAGACTATGACCAAGAATGCCAGGGATTCGATTGACTAGAATATAAAAAGTACGGAACAAAGAAATATATTGGTAATAGATCAAATAAAAAAATTTAGATTTTCGACATATTGAAGGAAAAAAATGAATGGGATAACAAATAAATGGGATAACACAGAATTACGTTTCATTTTGATAGCTGTTGCTAATTTTAGAGATTTTTTACTGGCGCGCCACGGCAATTGCCCCTATCAAAGCAGCTAAAAGAATTATTGAAATGAATTCAAATGGAAGAAAAAATTCTGTTGATAAATGAATTCCAATTTGTTGACTATTACTTAGCAAATCGTGCTCTATAATCTGGTTTGATCTTGTAGTCCAAATAATCCCGTACCATGACGTATCTGTAATAGTAGTCATTAGTAAACCAAAAATACTTGTACAAACCAGCAAAGTAACCCCATCCCCAAGGGTTAAAAGATGAAAATCTTTGTAATATTCTGAACCATTCATGAACATCACAGCAAATAGAATTAAAACATTTATAGCCCCCACGTAAATAAGGAGTTGTGCTGCAGCTACAAAATACGAATTTAATAGAATATAAAATAAGGATATACAAATAAGAACAAATCCCAACGAAAAGGCAGAATAAATTGGGTTGGTAAATAATACTACTCCTATACCTCCTAAGATAAGACCTAAGCCCAGAAAGACTAAAAGAAAATCATGTATTGGTCCAGGCAAATCCATTCTATGTAAAATAAGAGATAAAAAAATCGAAATGTTTTTCATGACCCTATTGAGACCAGACCAGAAAAAATGGTTGATAATTCATAAAAAATTTCTATAGGACTTCAAAATTTTTCTTTAATCATTAATCAAGGGATTTACTTTTTTTTATTTGAGGCGAATTAAAAATTGTTCGAATTGTATAATCGTCAAGTACTGATATTGGTAAACGACCCAGGGCAATTTGATTATAATTCAATTCGTGACGATCATAAGTAGAAAGTTCATATTCTTCAGTCATTGATAAACAATTTGTTGGACAATACTCAACACAGTTACCACAAAATATACAGATTCCGAAATCAATGCTGTAATTAAGTAATCGTTTCTTACGAATATCGGTTTCAAATTTCCAATCAATGACGGGTAGATCTATAGGACATACACGAACACAGACTTCACAAGCAATACATTTATCAAATTCAAAATGGATTCGACCGCGGAACCGTTCCACGGCAATTGCCTTTTCATAAGGATATTGAATAGTTATAGGTAAACGATTTACGTGCGATAGGGTAATCATGAAACTTTGACCAATGTACCTTGCAGCCCGTACTGTTTGTTGGCCATAATTCATGAACCCGGTGACCATAGGGAACATATCGTGAATATATATATGAATAATTTTATGTTTGTTTATTTCTCTTGTTTCATCCAAGTTGGGAATATAGGATATAATATCCGTTTACAGTGAAAAGAGTTGGGAAGACGTTGTTAATAATAGATTACCGAGAGAAATAGGTAAAAGAAATTTCCATCCAAGATTCAATAGTTGGTCCATTCTTAACCTCGGTAAAGTCCATCTTGTTGTGATAGGAATGAACAAGAACAAATAAGTTTTAGCTAATGTAATAAAGATACCAATTGTCGGTTCAAAAACACCATATGTTTTATTTATTTCAAAAAACTCAGAAACAAATATGTATGGAATAGAGATATTCCAACCGCCCAAGTAAAGAACTGTTACAAATAATGAAGAAACTAATAAGTTTAGATAGGAAGCAACGTAAAATAAACCAAATTTGATCCCCGAGTATTCGGTTTGATAACCTGCTACTAATTCTTCTTCTGCTTCTGGTAAATCAAAAGGTAATCTTTCACATTCTGCTAGCGAAGAAATTATAAAAATTATAAACCCTATAGGTTGACGCCACAAATTCCATCCCCAAAAACCATATTTTGATTGGGCCTCAACTATATCAACTGTACTTGAACTATTAGATAATTATAGTCGATGATACCATCACTGTTCCCATCGCTATTCCAGAACCGTACATGAGATTTTCACCTCATACGGCTCCTTGAGGACCATAACTAAATCTAAGGACCGGATCCCTTTTATTTTAGAGTATTTTTTTTATTTAGAGTATTTTTTTTATTTAGAGTATTTTTTTTATCTTGATATCTTTTTAAGATGGATAAGGTCAAAATTTCTCTTACGATCCCAAATTAGACCAATTGAATTCTGTCTGTTTTGCTTTAATAATTATTTCTATTTATTTCAAATAATTATTAAAATAAATTTAGTACTTCTGAATTGATCTCATCCTTTCTTTAAGAAATTTCAACAATCATTTTAATTTGTCTTTGTTGAGTAATAATTTAATTCTTCAATCAAATACTCATTGTAAAAATATCACTAACCCGGCTTTTTCACTTACGAAAAAGACTTCTATAGTAATTCATAAATTATGATATGAATTCAATTCTATCTATATGAATATGGATAGAGAAAGGAAAGAATAAAAGTAGAATAGAAAGAAAGACTAAAAAAAATGCTTTTTCTACTGTATGTAATTGTATTCCTTTCTCTTTTTTTTCGTTTCTATTCTTCTTTCTTCTGAGAAAATAAAAAGGGGACTTACAAAATAAAGATAAAGGATTATTTCGTTTCCAACAGTCATCTATTTAATCGACGGATAGGAGCATACTCTGGATCGGAATCGTGGGGAGTACTGCTTGATCATTTCTACCAACTTAAAGCCCCAATTCATATTCTTTGAATATTATGCAGAAATATTCTTTTCCATAATCTCCATTACAAATCCTTTGTGTATCTTGGTGTTTCTAACCATCCACTCGTTTTTGTTCAATCATTTGTTTGTGTTAAGGTAATACATGTATGATAATAGATACAAACGATAGTGAAAACGCAATATGGTTGATCTTTTGAGCCCGCTTCAAGTTAGGATAACTAATCGCCTAATCTTGGGGTAAACGCTTTCTTCTGCTTTTGTTTATTTCCGCTGAACTTTCTAACTCTTATACATAGAAAATGAGACTCAATTTTTTACTGCGTTATATATATAAGCAGTTTTCTTTCACTCATATAACTATCTGATTTAGTTCATCTATTCGAATAATGAATAAAAAAATGAAGATATTTTCTCCATTCAGTCCACCCTTTTCCTAGAAAGAAAGAACTAAAGCCTTTTCCTAGAAAGAAAGAACTAAAGCCTTTTCCTAGAAAGAAAGAACTAAAGAGGAAAAAATAGAGAACAATTTATGTCTTAACGAATCGCACGTAGAGATATTGATAACACACATAAAGTTAATGGTATTTCATAACTAATCGATTGAGCAGCAGCTCGTAGACCACCTAAAAAAGAATATTTATTATTTGACCCGTATCCTGACATAAGAAGGCCTATGGGAGCAATACTTGAAATGGCAATCCATAAAAAAACACCGATATTCAGATCCGCTAAAACAAGGTGAGATCCAAAAGGAACTACTGAATAGCTTAATAAAATGGATATGACTGCTATGGATGGGCCAATACTGAATAAACGAGTATCTCCTCTAGATGGAAATAGATTTTCTTTGAAAAGTAGTTTTGCTCCATCTGCTAAAGCTTGAAGAACCCCCCAAGGTCCGGCATATTCAGGTCCAATACGTTGTTGTATTCCTGCCGATATTTCTCTTTCTAACCATACAATTACCAGTACACCTATAGTGATTCCCAATACAGGAGTAAAAGTAGGAATAAGTAGCCATATAATTCCAGAGGTCTCTTTTAAAAATTCCAATCTAGAAAAAGAATTGATATCTTGTATTTCTGTTGTATCAATTATCATTTCAACGATCAACCTCTCCCATAATGATATCTATGCTACCTAGTATTGTCATAATATCAGCCAATTTCATTCTTTTAACTAACTGAGGAAGAATTTGCAAATTGATAAAACCCGGCGGGCGAATTTTCCATCTCCAAGGAAAACCACTCTGATCCCCTATCAGAAAAATTCCCAATTCTCCCTTTGGGGCTTCGACTCTCACATAGAGTTCTTGTTTTGGCAATTCAAATGTAGGAGAAGGTTTTTTACTAATAAATCGATAGTCAAAATCATTCCATTCTGGATTCCTTTCTCTATCAACGTCTCGGATTTCTAAATTCTCATATGGCCCCCCTGGAATTCCTTCTAAAGCCTGTTGAATAATTTTTATGGATTCTGTCATTTCACCAATTCGGACTAGATACCGAGCTAACGAATCCCCTTCTTTTTGCCACTGTACTTCCCAATCAAATTCGTCGTAACATTCATAATGATCAACTTTACGAAGATCCCATTGTATTCCAGAAGCTCGCAGCATTGGGCCTGATAAACCCCAATTTATTACGTCCTCTCTCCCAATAATGCCTACTCCTTCAACTCGTTCTAAAAAAATAGGATTTCGTGTAATAAGTTTTTGATATTCAGTAACTCCTGTTAAAAAATAATCGCAAAAATCTAAACATTTATCTATCCAGCCATGAGGTAAATCAGCCGCTACTCCTCCGATACGAAAATAATTATGCATCATTCTCATACCGGTGGCAGCTTCAAATAGATCATATACTAATTCTCTTTCTCTGAAAATATAGAAAAAAGGAGTCTGTGCCCCAATATCTGCCATAAAAGGACCGAGCCATAACAGGTGAGAAGCTATACGACTTAACTCCAACATAATTGCTCTGATATAGCTAGCTCTTTTAGGTACTTGGATATTTCCCAACAACTCTGGTCCATTTACGGTTATTGCTTCCGTGAACATAGTAGCTAAATAATCCCAACGCGTTACATAAGGGAGATATTGTATAATTGTTCGGTTTTCCGCAATTTTTTCCATTCCTCGGTGTAAATAGCCTAATATTGGTTCACAGTCAATAACATCTTCACCGTCGAGAGTAACGATGAGTCGAAGAACGCCGTGCATTGATGGGTGTTGGGGGCCCATATTTACTATCATGAGGTCTTTTCTTGTAGCTGGTATATTCATAGGTTTTTCCTCGAATCATTCTTTCATGAATTACTGAGAGCAAAAATTAGTTCATTCAAATTCAAGATCTAATAAATCAAATAATTCTAAATACCTCTTCCAATTAACGCTTTTTTGATTCCCGAATATCTAACTGATTAATTAATTCTTTATAACGTATTCTATTTTTCTTTGACAAATAAGAAAGCATCCTTTGGCGTTTTCCCAAAATTTTACGGAGGCCTCTCTGAGATAAATAGTCTTTTCTGTGCAATTCCAAATGTGAAGAAAGTTTTCGTATCCTATTTGTGAGGCTTAGTATTTGAAATACAACAGACCCCTTGTTTTCTTCTTTTTCTTCGTGCGAAATAATCGAGATAAATGACTTTTTTACCATAAAACGAAATCTTCTCCTCTTCTCTCCCCACCAGCCCCTTTTTTATGGCTAGATGTTTTTATTGATCAATAATAATAATACTCGTTTTTTTGATTTGTCATACACAATAATCTTAATTTTGTTAAAAATTATATCCATTTAAAATTGGATTCGAATAAGTATACAAAAAGACGGTTTCCGCACTCATAAAAGATAAAAAATTATATCTAATAAAACCAATAAAATAAGATTTTTTTATCATTTTTATTTATAAATATGGATATGTCGTTAAATTAGTATCATCAAGCAGAATGGAATGGAAAACAATCTATGGGTGCATCTTTTTGTCTTCATATATACACTACAGCCCGGAAAATAAAGTCAATCTTTATTTCCCTTTTTTCAATACACGGTTTTGGTTAATTTTTAAATTGCGGATACATATGTAGCTTTACCATACTGAAACGACTGCCATTATTGGTATCAAACCAATACCGATTCATACAAGCGAAATCTTCTAATCGATAATTAGGCCAAAGAAAGAACTTTAATTTAATTAGCGTTTTTTTATCTCGTTTGCTTGTAGTCAAAACTTGATTCTTTATCTTATTTTCATTGCAAAATGCTGTATTTCTTGGCATACCTTTTTGATTTCTAGAATTCAAACAAATTATAATTCTCAATTCTATACGACGTTTAGGGGCTAAAATCATTTCAGGAACAAACAAATCATAATGGTTTTTGTCTCTATTTTCAGCCATCTTTTGATGTTTTGGAATGACTTCATCAAAATTTTTCTTATCAACCGGGCCTTTTTCTCGGTACCTTTGATTAATCGTGTGTGTACTCTTATGACGCACCGAAATACCTATAGTTTGATATACAATAAACTGCCCTTCATTTTTTATAGATAGACGAACTGGTTCGATAAGTAATATTCCCCTTTTAACCAATTCTGTAAGATTTACATTTTTCTGAATCATTAGAATATCCAGACTCATTTCTCCCCTTTGAATAGAGGCTATAGTAATGTCTCTTGGGTTTATTAATCTAAGTAGTAGACAATATACTTTGATATTAGCAACCATTTTTGTATTTAAAGAATTATCCCATCTCAATTGAAAAAGCAAATATCTTTTTAGTAAGAAATCAAACCCCGCTTCCATATTGGTCTTGTATTGTTTTTTATTTTTTTTCATCTTTGATACTGCATAATTTTCTTCAATATCTTTTCCTTGGTTTGACAGAGTTGAGTCCAAATTTTCTTGAACTGTGAATTCTTTTTCTCTTTGATTTTGGTTTTCTAATTCAAGATATTTTTTTTCATTTGAAAATATTGATAGAAAAATATTTCTTTTTTTCTTTCCAGCGGTGCTTTTATTTTCCCTAACATTTTCATTTAAATTTAAAAGGAGCGATTTAATTGGTATTGCGCATGGTTTAATCTTATACGAATTATAAAGTATCAAAAATTCTGGGAAAAACCAAAGTTCCAAATTGGATATGGGACAACTTATTATTTCTTCATTTATTCTCATCCAATCAAAAAGTTTTTTTTTTTTTGATGGGTTGATTTCTTGATTTTGATGAAGCGTGGGATAAACAAGACCTTTCTTGTCGAGTTTCTCAATTAGTTGATAATTGTTAGACCAAGTTTTAGTATATTTATTTCTCTTGGGGTGAGTATCGATATCAATCCAGGCCCCAATATAGATTTTATTTCGAAGACAAAAATTAAGAATTGTTAAATCAAAAATTTTTCTATCAGGATTTGTCTTTATATTTATAATATTCTCTTCTACTCGATAATTGTTGATAGGAATATCTATCAGCATATTAAAAAATTTTTGTTTATTTTTTTTGTAATTATAAAGGACCTCTTGATTATGATTTTCTTGTAATGGAAATTCATAAATAGATGGGATCTTCTTATCTTCATAATTAATAAAATTATATGATAAAAGATCATATTTATTTTGTTTTTTAACATTTTTTTTTCAGAGTTAATTAATAGGTTTTTTTCGTTTGAATCAAATTTCTTGAAATGTTTATGTTGAACTATAGACTTTTTATTGACTATATTTCTCGATTTTGAGGGTACTAATTTAGACTGAGATAAATCGTATTGATAATAACCCTTTAACCAGTTTTTCCATTGATTTATTCCAGAATTGCGGGGGGGTTATGTCTTAATTCGGAATTAAATATTTCCTGCGTTCCAACAAAAAAATCCTTTATTTCATTCTTAAGCAAAAAAGATGTTCCCTTATATTGAAAGACAGATCTTAATTTTGACTTATATAAATTTAAAAAGTGAAAAAAGGGGGTTGTGATAATTTATAAAAGACATATGCTTGTGACAAATAGGATAAGTCATAAAAAGTCTGTGACTTATTAAGATTATAAATTGATTTTTTTATAGTCGAAATAAACTGAGTTATATTTCGATTTGTTTCGTTAGTCGAAATAGGGTTTTTATAGGAACTGTATTTATTAAGAATTTTTTTTGTTGATTCAAAAAAATAGAAAAAAACTTGTCCATTTATTCTAGGAATATTACTGATAAATAAAAAGATATTTATAGATATCCTTTGAATTAAAAGTTGAAAAAAAAAATGGGATTTACGGATTAGTCGAGCCTTTCGTCTTTTTAATTTTAATGTCTGAAAAATCTTTTTTGGCAATTTCAATCTTTCATCAGCATAACTTATTTTGTTAAAACTTATATTTTTTTGTGGGCTTATAAATCCGTTTTTGTTGTCTTTTGGAATTTTGTCTATTTGATTTATGATTGTATTTGTTTTATTAGTTAGATCTTGTATTTTTTTTTTTTTCAATGAAAAAGTTGTCCAATTCGTCGATTCAATGTTAATCGATGATTCATCCATTATCTCATTATTAATTATCAAATCTTTTTCTTTTTTTTTTTACTCAATTCATATATTTCGATTTCTTTCTCTTTCAAGAAAATTAGGTTTATTTTTGAGAGTTCTTTTATTATTTTTTTAAAAAAAAGAATGCTTTGATTTTGAATAACCCTTTTTTTTCTTTCTTTTGAGTTTGTTCTTTCTTTTACAACTCTAAAACATTTCTTTTTCAATTTAATAAGTTTTCTTTTGATTTCTTTAAAAATAGGTTCAAAAAATGAAAGTTTTTTTCGGGGAGAACCAAAAGGAAGTTCAGTTTCCATCCCCAAAACTGTTAAAAAACAAAAATCAGTTGTTTGTTCTTTATTTTTCATTGGATTATTATAAGTTTCTTGTCGCTTAAGCTTAGCTTTGTGCCAAGGTTTCAGACGAAAAGGAAATAGGATCTTTATCTGAATACCGTCTATTAACCAGTTTTTTGGAAATTCGTTTTCTGCTAATTGAATGCCGTTATAAGTGCATTTAACAAGCGTTTCTCTCTTCCAATCTTTTAAATCCTCCGACCATTCGGGAGATTGAAACAATAGTATACGACCGATGTTTTTAACTATTATCAATGAGGGTAGTATAATATATTTTCTCAGAATTGATTGGACTACTAACACAAGACTTCTTATTATTTGAACGACTACAATGCTATCCCAAGCTTCCGCTCTTTCTATACGTTCTTCTTCTTTTTTTTTCTCTTCGTTTTTTTTAATCCTTTCGTTTTCCCTTTTTTCTCTATAATCGGAAATCAGAAATTCTGTGTTTTTCCATAACAAATTTTGAATTTTTTTTTTCATCGGCGAGGAAAAAAAAAAATCTTTGTCTATCCTGTCCAAAAAAAGGGGGGAATGGCTATTCGCTTGAAAGGATTTCCAAATAAGCGTTTTACGCCTTTGGGCTCGCATCGAGCCTGTGATTATGTCTCGACGAAAATCTGATTGTTGTGAAAAACGTATTAAAGAAATTACCTTTGGTTCCTCATAATCATCGTTATTACTAATATTTTTAGTAATCTCTTGTGGATTATTAGATGTATTACTCGAAATATTGGGATTTCTTAGGTCATGATTAAAAATCACTACACGTTTGCATTTTCTTGAACGAATTTCAGGATTCCGTCCTAACATTTCTTCGATTGGGCCGTCTGCGTGTTCAAAATTGTTTATTAATTTATATGACCAGTGAGGAACTTTTTTTCTGATTTCTTTTAGTCCAATAGATTCGTTTCGAATTGCTTTATTGTTAGGATCATTTAAAACTTTATCAAATAGAAATTTCATATTTTTTTTTTGTCCTTCTGAATTAATTCTCACCTGTTTCTGTTCAGTAAGTAAATAATTTGTTTTAAAATTCAAAGTTGATTTTACAGTAAATTCATTTATTAAGTTCAAGAAAAAAAGAGTTTCTTTTTTCAATGATTTTTTATCAATTTTTTCTAATTTCTTTTTTTTTTGTTCAAATTCTAAATAATTTATAATAAGAAGGAGACTATGAATTTTATTTATCCAACCTCTTTCTATGTCATTTTTCTTGGCAATTTCATTTTTGATTGAAAGTGAAAACAATTTTTTAATTTGTCCACGGTAGGCTCCATTTAAAAAAGGGTCATATATTTTCGGTAAGTATTTTTTTTTTGTATTATCATTGTACAATCTAGTTCTTTTTTCGAGTCCATCCAGAATAAGAGATTTACTATTTAAAGTTTTGTCTAGAGTCTTAACTCTATTTATAAATTTGTTGCTTAGGTTTTTTCGTTTTTCTTCATTATTATAGCCCCAATGATTATATAATTCGTTGGAAGGGGGGTTCTCTGTTGTGAACAGAGACATTTTTCTTTGTATCATTTCTAACAAGGTTGACAAACTAGGTGGATACGTAAAAGAGATTCTTTCTTTTCCATCACTTTGACATGTATGAAAAAAATATTGTGACATTTCATTTCTTACAGCATTTTCAAATCTAGCGTTTTTTATATATCGAAATGGGCGATTCCATCGTTTGTAGTCAAAAAGAATAGTTACAAGGGGTTTTTCAAATTCAAACCCAAGGAGATCCTTTTTTTCGTTCAATATTTCTACCTTCGAATTTTCTTGATTCCGATCCACTTTTGTTTTTTCCTTTCCATTCACTCGTATCTCTTCCGTTTCATCGATTTTGTCCGGATCCTCCTTTTCTTCCGAAAAAAGGGAAGGAGAAGGATCTTCTTCGGTGGATCCCCCTTGTTCCTGTTTAGTCCCCTTCGTTTCTGAAGTTGTTTCTATTTCT